ACTTTTCAAATGATTTATATCATCAAGGATACCCATTCCGAACTTCATTCCAATCAAATGATTCGCGGCTGCCAATATATCTCGCGGTAACAAAAATGTATTGTTCGGAGGTATATCAAGATTCAGTCTACGGTTCATATTTCGTCGACCAATTCTTCCTAATTCACACCTTTGTTGAAAAAATTTCTTTTGTAATTCCTTGCATAAGGATTCAGAAAATACCGGATCTCCGCCTACACAAGCAAATTGTTGGTAAAACTCTAAAATGGCATTTTCCTTTGACTGAATTTTTTTTTTCTCCTTATCATTCAAGAAATACAAGAAAATTTCAGGGTAAAAAACATTCTCTAGAATTTCTCTTAAACTCGAGCCCATAGCTGATGATAGAACTAGAATAGATATTTTCTGTTTCCTACTCACACGAGCCCATATCCTTGCTTTTCTATCAATCTCTAATTCTAATCTTCCCCCCCAATCTGATATTATGGTGCCGGTATAGACCGAAATTCCGTTATGGTCCAATTCTGATCGGTAATAGATACCGGGACTTTGCAATATTTGATTGATCACAATTCTGTATATTCCATTTATTATAGAAGTTCCCAGGGAATTCATTAGAGGAATGTTTCCAATAAAAATAGTTTGTGCTTGCATATCCCTACAGGTTTTCCAAATTAATCCTGCGGATACATATAATTCAGAAGAATATGTGAGTGATTCATATACAGCGTCTCTTTCTTTTATTAAAGGTTCTACCAATTGATATGTTTGCACAAATAATTGAAATTCAAGTTCTTGATCTGTATCTTCAATTTTTGGAAACTTATAAAATTCTTCTGTTAAGCCCCGATCAATAAACCTACAAAACCCTTCAAATTGTATCTGATTAAATCCGGGTATTGTAGACATTTCCTCATTTCCAACCCCAAGCATTTTTTTTTAACTTCCCTTTTATAGAATATAGAAAAACCCCATTTTTTGCTCATTCTTCATCAAATCATATGGATCAATATAGCAATGATGGAATTTCTTTTTTGTTTACTAAATAACATGAAATTTGACCTTTTTACCTATCGGAATTTGCACCAAATACAAACAGAAAGGGATCAATAAATTCCACTTAGATTTAGGGTGGAATATCAAAACAAAAAATGATTTCATTTCTACCATTATTATGATATTCATGATATTCCAACCCAATCGAATACTATAAATGTAAATGTATTCAGCATTTGATCTGTTCAATCAGATAATGAGATAAAGACATAATAATCGTAAAAAAGAAAATAGAGAATTTTTTTTAGCACTTAACTTGTTCGTGGATTCAATTGTTCAAAAAATAATTCGCAGATAAGAGAGACATTTTTACTTACTCGAATTCATAGAATACGTGAGTGTAAAAATGTGTAAGTACAAAAAAGGGTCTTTTTTATTAAGCATGCACAGATATAATTACAGCTATCTATATATACCCCCCCCTTTTTTTTTCTTTTTTATTATATTACAGCTTTATTCGGAACAGCACCAGCCAAGCTTTATCAAAATTTTTCTTTTATATAAACAAGAAAAATTGTAAAAAGTGAAGTATGATAATTTCGTGAAAATTACCTATAAACATGATATCCCGATAAGATACCTGATTAGATAATATCTGTGTAACAATTTCAATTAGGGGGTTTACATATACCTATAATAGCTCTTATAATTGAAATTGATACGGATTTCTTTTTTTTTTTTTCGAAATCCGTATCAATTTCAGTTTACTTATATCATTAAGTAAACATAATAGAAACACAGTTTTAGATTGAAATTGAAGAATCGTTCATGAATTTACAATCAATAGTTAAGGGTTCAACTTTGTGTTAACTTTTTGGTTTTGTGACTGAAAACCATATTTCTTTTATTTTTCAATCAATAGAGGGAAGAATTGTGTTTTTAGATATTCGGGATTTTAAGATATTAGACAATGAATCTCTTCAATTCCAAACAAAAAAGTAAATTTTATTTTAGGAAAGGGATTAAAGAAAACGGGATCCAAAATACAAGAAAAAAAGCATAAGGGGAATTTTTGTCATCTATTTTATATCGTTTTGGCGGCATGGCCGAGCGGTAAGGCGGGGGACTGCAAATCCTTTTTCCCCAGTTCAAATCCGGGTGTCGCCTGATAAACAAAAGAATCGAAATACCTTATTCTGTTTTGATAACTTGATAGGTTTTTTCCAGCCGCAGCAAGCAGAGGAAAAAGACTCGGGATACTTGCTTGATTCTAAGTATCTGGGGGGTTCTGGTCTATAAAATGCTTTCAATTAAGGTTTAAGGAAAGATTAGAGTCGTGAAAAAAACTGGTAAATTTTTATATGATAGCCCCTTAACACTACTAATGTAGTGTCTACCAGCTGAGTCTTGAATTAGATTGGATAGGGAAGAGAAAATCTAATTCAATTTTTAGTTGCGTAAAGAGCAGAAGAAACTTTGTATACATACTCATGAAAGTTTATGAGTACTCTGGCATTCAATCAATAGTAATTCGATTGAATGTATAATTAGTTTTTTTATAATTTAAATAAACTTTTAGTTTAGTTACTTTTACTTAGTTCTATTTATTATATAGAAATAGAATATATAAATCGAAAGTTAAAAATGAAATAAAGTACAAAAAGAAATTTTGACTTTTCGATAACCTCTAGTCAAGAACATAATAATACGTGGTTCATAGGGCAAATCGAAGATGGTAAGATTTATAGCAAATCAAAAATAAAAAGAAATAAAATAGGGGTATTCAGTATATAATGATCTATCTTGATTCTATATATAGATATAGTTTTTTGACTTAATGAAAGGCCACAAAAGTAAAGAACGGGTCTTATTATTATGCCATTTATTAACATTCCTTTGTTACTTCTGCTACTTCAAAGGCTGTTTATGCGTATTTTGCTTGTGCTTAATGTTTTATGATTATACTCTAAATCTTATAATTATAACAATAGTTCTATTTGTATTTGGAGTCTTTCATCAATGGTGTTGGATCAGAATCCCCTTTTGACTATGCGAGAGAAATTCTACTATTATTAGTGAACAATAATTGAATAATTCATTCATAGAGATCGAGGACAAAACTCACATGGATATAGTAAGTCTCGCTTGGGCTGCTTTAATGGTAGTCTTTACATTTTCCCTTTCACTCGTAGTATGGGGAAGAAGTGGACTCTAGAAGTACGAATAATTAAGTTTAGGAATCAAACTGGATCAATTTTTTTTATAGATCATTCTGTGACCTAAATACTTTATTTTAAATTTCACTTTTTTTCCTTCATTGATTTGAATCTTTCTTTCAATGGATATCGGAATTCATATTAAAAAAAAAAATAATAATAAATCTAGGAAATAGAATCGGAAGAGTAAAAACTGTCTTTAGGGTTATTTAAGATTGATTGAAATCAACACAACTCAAATAGAAATTGATATATATGAAGATAATAGTGTTGATTGATAGATATTAAACTAACCTGTATCTTGATACAACAAACTTTATATAGTACAATATAAATTGTAGTATAGGATAGTATGGTAGAAAAAAAATTTTCTACCATACTATCTAGTATCTCATAGAATACTGATGAGTATAGGTCGATAATTTCATTTAAAACGCGAAATTTGAATCTTTTTATTTCTTCGCTGCAATCATTGATAAGAACTAAAAAGTCACAAGTTTCTTTTTTAATTAATCACTTTGACTTACTGTTTTTACGTATATTATAAGTAAAAAAGCAGTAGGGACTAGAATGAACAGTGCAGTAGCAATAAATGCGAGAATATTTACTTCCATAATTTTGTTATTTCATTTTTCTTTAATTCGCAATAACTCGGGATTTAATCCCATAGAGATGATAAATCTTTTGGCTGTAAATTTAATGGTCTGAATATTAATTACACTCGATGTAATCGAATCGGATCAATATCATGAATAAGAATATCTGACAAATTGATTCATCGTCAAGAATTGAATAGTATAAACACAGAAAAATCTTTTATCCATACCATAACGAATTCCAACGTAAATTCCTGAGACAATCAAAAAACCTTTAAATTTTCATTTTTCATTCTTTTTCATCCTTTCTTTTCTATAAACTAGTGCTTGCCTTGTACAATCATTTGATGAAGTATCATGAAAGCGCCCTACCGTTGGTTGTAAACAAACCCCAAAAAACAATAGAAAAAATGAAAAAATAAAAAGAATTCTTTTTTGGAAATGAAATTATATTTTTTGTATCCCCTTTCCCTTTCACACAAAAAAGAAAGGATGAACTCCTGTAGTTTTTTAGTGGATTTGAATCCAGCGGGACTGACGGGGCTCGAACCCGTAGCTTCCGCCTTGACAGGGCGGTGCTCTCACCAATTGAACTACAATCCCAAGGAAATAAGAGAATAAAATAAAGTGTACAGTATACATATTCGTATGATTTCACTCAAATGCTTTCGATATGGATATGTTCTTTAGCAAGAGCGGCATGGATTACTAATAATCATAATCTTTTCATTATTTCCAAATCAATTGGATAGTTAATCTTTCAAAGAAAAAGTTATTTTTTTATTTCCTCTTTTTCTTAGACTTTCTACTTTCGGATCTTAAGATATAAATCTAGATAACGAGCAAGACCAAAACTTGTCAGAAAAAAGAAATAGTAATATCGGTAAAGATAAGATATATCACTATCTGAATCTGAAAATTTTACGTTTTTTCTATTGAAATCGAGCATTTTTGAAGAACAACACGTGGGTTATATCATTTCATGGTGGATCGGCTAATTATTGGGCCGAGCTGGATTTGAACCAGCGTAGACATATTGCCAACGAATTTACAGTCCGCCCCCATTAACCACTCGGGCATCGACCCGGGAAAAATCAATCCAGGTTTAGTGATGATCCATGATCAACTTCCTTTCGTAGTACCCTACCCCCAGGGGAAGTCGAATCCCCGCTGCCTCCTTGAAAGAGAGATG